AATTATTTGTTTCGATCTCGATCCTTTTACCTGTAATAGGTATTGGTGTTTATCCCGATTTCGTTTTCTCATTATCAGTTGACAAGGTCGAAGCTATTATATCCAATTATTTTTATAGATAGTTTTCGTGAGTAAACCAAAGGATTAAACTGAAATCCCATGATTTTTAAAATCGTTCATTGTACAATAAAAAATAAGTCCTTTTTTTCTTTTAAGTTAAATTTGAAGTTAAATAAAAAAATTGGAATTATATTATAACCGGATATGTCTGGCATTTGTGAGAACCATTTGAATCAAGTAATGGAAATGGAATGATTCAAATGGTTCTTAATGGTTTACATGAAGTTTTCGTATATATACACGTATGCCATCCTATGTTTCTATTCGTCAAGTCAGTCAAGTCCTTTATTTAATTCAATTAGATGTTAATGTAAATGAACCATAACTATGCAACCCTATTCCTAATAGATTAACCCCAAAATAGCATATCCAAATTATAAGAAAGCCCATTGAGGCCACAATTGCAGAATTTATACTTTCAAAATTTTTATTTGTTCTAATATGTAAATAAATCGCGAATACGGTCCAAGTAATAAATGCCCAAGTCTCCTTTGGATCCCAATTCCAATATGATCCCCATGCTTCATTAGCCCATACTGCTCCCGAAAGAATACCTACGGTTAAAAAGATAAACCCTAGACTAATAATACGATAACTCCACCGATCCAATTGTTGAATCAATTGATACCTGTAATAATTTTGAGACGAAATAGAAGTGTTTCGTAAGACATTGTTTCTTTCGTTCACGTATTGAATCTCACCAAAGTAAAATGACTCATTTACTAATAATAAATTATTGCCTTTACTAAAAATCCTTCTGAATTTTCGAAATGTAATGACTAGAAGAGCTAATGATAATAATGATCCACACAAAAGAGCTGCATAGCTCAATACCATCATACTTACATGCATCATTAACCAATGGGATTGGAGCGCGGGTACTAATATTTCGGATTGATGCATTTCAGTTAAAAGACCCGAAGTAGCAAAACCTTGAGTAAAAATAGCACTTGGCGCGGTTATTTCGCTTAAATGGTTTTTATGTTTTTTAAAATACGGAATCATATGAATAATGGAAAAACTCCACGAAAGAAAAATTAATGATTCATATAAATCGCTTAATGGTAAATGCCCAAAACACACCCAACGAGTAACTAATAATCCTGTTATGCAGAAAAAAGTAACTATCATACCCTTTTCTGACGAATCATATAGTCCTACGATTTCATCGACTAATAAAGTTATCAAATGAATTGTAATTACAATTGAAACGATAGAAAAGGATATATGAGTTAATATATGCTCTAAAGTTGAAAATATCATAAAAATTAAAAAAAGGGGGTCCCGCAATTATAGGAATTGAAATCGGGAATTGAATTCATTATAGGACTTACTCTTTTAGAAGATGCCATGCCGCCACTCGGACTCGAACCGAGATGCTCTAGCACTGCTTCCTAAGAGCAGCGTGTCTACCGATTTCACCATAGCGGCTTATTCGAAATCATAATAACCTATTTTTATTCAATCGTCGAGATTGAAAGAGTTAATTAAATGCAATATTTTTTTAGGAAACCATTAAATTGATGAATAAAAACTTGTTTAAGAATTAGGGATTTAAACGTTTTCGTTAATAATATTTATTATCTTTTTATTTATTATTTTAGAATGTCAATTTTATTTAACCGAACTAAAAATGTAGTTTTTCGTAAGTTATTACTTTATGTTTTCCTAAAACAAAAATGTTACGGTTGTAACTAGATTATTTTGACTTCAATCCATAGATAGAACTAAAAACAATGTTCTGTCTCGTTTGCATTTTTTAATGATTCATTTATTTTATTAATCTAAAATAAAAAATGAATTTTATCGCTGAAGAAAAAAATATAATTTTTATATAACACAATTTCAGCGATACACTCAAGGGGTTTTTGTAAATATTTGCATAGTTAGTTTTATATGAATTCTTAGGGTTTTTCGTTGTGTAGAGAATTTGTGTTAAGATTTAGCAATCCGATTAAGTTAGGTATTAGTATGGGTGTATCAATTATATAACAATATTTTATATTTCTATCGAAATTGTACCGTACTTCAAAAAATACTTTATTAATTTTTAAATTAATATATATTATATCTTTGATATATATTATATTTTGATCGATCTTCCAATCGAACCATAGGATCTAAAACAGATCACTCAAAATTGGCACATTCGTCATATAACTACCTAAAAATGTAAAAAGGTATTTTATTAATTAAAATTAAATTGGGTTAAAGAGTTTATATAGTGATAATAATTTAGAAAAATAATGATTTAGAAGATTATAAAACATATTTAAAACTTAATCAATTAGTTTAGTTTCAACGAACTCTTCTTTATAATATATAATATAACTCAATAATAAATTTATTTTTATTATTGAGTCAAGTCGATGGGGAAAGTGAGAATCCCCATCCTGAAAATGATAAAACATACTAAAACGAAAGGTGAACCCTTGTGCTTGCATTTATCCTTTTTTCAAACAAAAAAGTACCGTTAATTTTTCGAATTAAGTAGACAACAGAATTCTTATCTATATCAGAAACGAAAGAAAAAAGACGCCTTCTAAATTAAAACATTATGAAACTAATTATTTTTATTTATTTATAATTATTTTTATTTATTTATATATTTATTATATATAAATTATTTTATATAAAAATAATTTTATATAAATTTATATTATTTTACTATTATGATGTTAATTATAATTCTTATAACTTATAAATCTTATAAAAAAATTAGAAACAAAATTAGATTACTTTTCTAATTCGACCGATTCAGATTATTTATTGTATTGTTTGATTACTATTATTTATTTGTTACACAAAAAAAACTTTTAGAACTCCCGGTAGAAAGAGATTTCGCTAACGAAAAAGCTTTCAATGCTGCCCGATATCCCTTCCTTTTCCAAATATTTTTACGAATCCGTTTTTTTGAAATAGAGGTGCGTTTTTTTGGAACTGCCATTAAAAAATTATAATAGGTTCTTCGGTTGGATGTGAAAGACATCTATTGTTCAAAAAAAAAAATTCTTTACTGTTCTCTATCTATTTATTATCTAAATTATACTCCCTTCATAAAAAAGGGGGATGTGTAAAAATCGCATAAAATATTACTAATAACAATCCCCTATGCCAAAGAATAGAATTGATTGAAGTTGATAAAATAAAAAAAATCCAATACAAACAAAAAAGAAAAGATTGTGCGTTTCGTTTTCTTTCTATTTTCGTCGTGTTACATTTATACATGTAATAAAATACATCAAAAGTTTAATAACCCAACCCCTCTCTCGCTTAATTAAAAAAACTTTAATAATTTTCTATTATATTAATTTTAATTAATTTGATTGGTCAAACTCGAAGAAAGAGTACACCCAACTTTAATTCTAAAATTCGAATGGGACTAGTAGTTAATCTGTTAAAGGATACAAAATACATAATTTTTTATTATATAAAGGCATTTTATTTGCCCTTTTTTTTTATTTTACATAAAATAAAGTGTTGGATATCATAGCATTTACTACAAATAGCTTTTATTGTAATGGAAGACAATCAATTAGTTACAAAACAAATTGTTTAATGATTCTGAATAACCGAATTACAATAAATAGTTTTTATTGATCAAGTTATGCGCTTTATGATTCATACCAAATACTGTTTTTGGTGTAATTATTTATCCTCGCTCTATAGATATAAATAAATTATTGTAATACGTAATAATTAATAATTAGAATGAAAATTTTATTTAAGTTTTATTTTATATATCTTATCTTAATTTTTTTTTTATTAACTGACCCCTTTCAACAGAAAACAAATAAGAACCGGTGAATCAGAAACAATTAATTAAGAAAAATATTTTTTTTTTTTTTTTTTTTATGGAATATACATATAAATATTCATGGATTATACCTTTCATTCCACTTCCAGTTCCGATGTTAATTGGAGCAGGACTTCTACTTTTTCCAACGGCAACAAAAAATCTTCGACGTATGTGGGCTTTTCCGAGTGTTTTATTGTTAAGTATAGTTATGATTTTTTCAGCCCATTTTTCTATTCAGCAAATAAATCACAATTCCGTCTATCAATATGTATGGTCTTGGACCATCAATAATGATTTTTCTTTAGAATTTGGCTGCTTGGTTGATCCACTTACTTCTATTATGTCAATATTAATCACTACTGTTGGAATGATGGTTCTTATTTATAGTGATAATTATATGTCTCATGATCAGGAATATTTGAGATTTTTTGCTTATATGAGTTTTTCCAATACTTCAATGTTGGGATTAGTTACTAGTTCTAATTTGATACAAATTTATATTTTTTGGGAATTGGTTGGAATGTGTTCTTATCTATTAATAGGTTTTTGGTTCACACGACCTAGTGCGGCGAATGCTTGTCAAAAAGCGTTTGTAACTAATCGTGTCGGGGATTTTGGTTTATTATTAGGAATTTTGGGTTTTTATTGGATAACGGGTAGTTTTGAATTTCGGGATTTGTTTGAGATATTTAATAGCTTGGTTTATAATAATGAGGTTAATTTTTTATTTGTTACCTTATGCGCCTTCCTATTATTTGCCGGCGCGGTTGCAAAATCCGCCCAATTTCCCCTTCATGTATGGTTACCTGATGCCATGGAAGGGCCTACCCCCATTTCGGCTCTTATACATGCCGCTACTATGGTAGCAGCAGGAATTTTTCTTGTAGCTCGGCTTCTTCCTCTTTTCATAGTTATACCTTACATAATAAATCTAATAGCTTTGACAGGTATAATAACATTACTTTTAGGAGCCACTTTAGCTCTTGCTCAAAAAGATATTAAGAAAAGCTTAGCTTATTCTACAATGTCTCAATTGGGTTATATGATGTTAGCTCTAGGTATGGGGTCTTATCGAGCTGCT